AACCAATTCCCAAAAAATATAAATTTGTATCAAATTCGAACTAGTAACTAATCCTAACATGGAAGTACTGAAAAAACCCATATAAGCAAAAAATCTCAAATATGCTTGATCATGAGCCATATAATTATCACTATAGATAAGAACCATAATTCCAACGGTAGTTATTAATATTGACATAATAGAAGTAAGCGGATCGATCAAATAGCCGAATTCTAAAGAAAAATCATTATTAATGATCCAAGACCATACATATTGATAGATCGAATTGCTATTTATTTGCTGAATAGACAGATTGATTGAAAAAATCATGACTATAGTTAACAATAAAACACTCTGAAAAGACCACATACGACGAAGATTTTTTGTTGCCGTCGGAAAAAGAAGAAGTCCGACCCCTATTAATATAGGAATTGGAAGTGGAATGAAAGGGATGATCCACCCGTATTGATATGTCTGTTGCATAAAAACATTTTTGAATTATTAATTTATTAATTAATTATTTCCGATTCACCGGATCTTACCTCTTTGAAAGGGATCAATAAAAGTCAAGATATGGACTTTAAGTTAGTTTAACTTAAATAGAATTTTAGAATCTTTTGTTTTTTTACTTTACTTATTCTTCTGAATTTTTGCTAAATCCTTAAAATATTCAAATCAAGAAGTTATAATTGTTCAAATTATATAAAATTATATGAAAGGGAGGAAGTACCCGAGTTTGATCAGTTATATAGTTAATAGAAAAGGAGATGAAATTTTTTCTTTCATTAAGCAAAAGCAAAATTTTTATTCTTATCTTAAATCTTTTGGTGGGGTATTTTATTATAATTATATGGAAATTCGCCTTAGAATGACGAAAATAGACAGAAATAAAAATGTAAAGGTTTTTGATTCTTTTTTATTATATTAAGTTTAAGCTTACTTAACTAATTCGATTTTTATGGCACAGCGGGTTCTATAGATACAAACAGGTATAGACTTGAATGAGAAAGAATCGCAAAAAAAGATAACAATCAAAAGAAATTTTTTTACGGATATTTTAAGGAATAGAAAAGTTTGAAAAAAAAAAGAATAACAAAATCTTCGTCTTTTTTCTATTTTTATTTGAGTATTTAATACTAATACAATTTTATTGATTCAATTTTCACATATCTTTACCCTATCGAAATTTCTTTTTCTGAAGAGAATATTATTTCGATAATAAATAGACTAAATGATTGGTTTTGAACAATAGATGTCTTTCACATCCAGTTAGAACGATAAGTAATCCCCTTTAAATGGCAGTTCCAAAAAAGCGTACTTCTACATCAAAAAAGCGTATTCGTAAAAATATTTGGAAAAGGAAGGGATATTGGACAGCCTTAAAAGCTTTTTCCTTAGGAAAATCTCTTTCTACTGGGAATTCAAAAAGTTTTTTTGTACAGCAAAAAAATAAATAAGTAATAAAAGTTTGGAATAATCGGAATACACTCAAAAATCGACCCATTTTCAATTTTCTATAAAAAAAATATAAAAATTTCATCATCTCTTGAGTTGATGTAATCAATATGAAATGAAATTAAGTTCATTCTTTTAGTTTTAAAAATAAGAATTTTTTGGTTACTGAATTATTCTAAAAATCCTAATACTTTTTTATTGACCAAAAAAAGAAAAATTTTGTTGACAAACGAATAAATAGAAGGTAAAAGGTTTACCCTTCTTTTTCTCATTTCCAAGATGGGGAGGTTTTTTTCCCCATCGACCTATTTGTCAAAGTTAGATTAATAAAAAATTTCTCTTTTTTTAGAAGAGTGGGGATAAGACCTTTAGTTAAAAGTTATTTTAATTAAAGGGTTGAATAAAAAACTAATAGATTAAATCTTTAAAATCCTTTGCAATAACTTTCGTACTTTTTATTTTTTTTTATAGAAATTACTTTAAAGATTCACCAGATATTTCCTCTTGTCAACTCAACCCTTAGTGAGGATTTTCCCTCTGAAAATGTGTCAATTTGGAGTGATCAAAAAGGTATTCTTTTCTATTTATTTTATGTTCATTGATAAAAGGCATTTTTTTGAGTCCTTTCTCTTGATTAATTCTTGGTTGAAGCTAGAAGTTTCTAGTTACAAGCGTTCAATTCTAGGAGAACATAAAATCCATGAAAGTCACTAAGAACCTCTAAACTAAAATAACGAACCCCATTTGAACGAGTTTTTTCAGTAATTTAAAACTTTTCTGAAAAAAAAAATATTACACTGAATTTAGTTCTTCAATTTGATCTCGACGATTCTTTGTTTATAGACTATTATAAGTTCAAGACAAGCCGCTATGGTGAAATTGGTAGACACGCTGCTCTTAGGAAGCAGTGCTAGAGCATCTCGGTTCGAGTCCGAGTGGCGGCATGCCACCTTCTAAAAAAGATAAATAGATCCTATAATAAATTCAACTCTCGATTTCCATTTAAGAGACTCTTCGTTTTTAAGATTTTTTATGATATTTTCAACCGTAGAACATATATTAACTC